AAGAGCAAAAAATGAAGAAAATAATATCTCATCCATATCCTCTCAAATTTTTCATGTAGAAAGATGAAATGAAAAACTACATTATATACTCACTTAGATATATACTTATAGCTATACTTAATAGAAAGTAGTAATAATTCCAATTTATAATTATCAAATTATAATCAAGTTATATATAATAAGATATATTTAGATTATAAATAATAAAAATAAAATCTAAATATAAAATAAAATCTAAATAATAATAACAGGTACAAATAGTAAATCGAGGTGCCCATTCTATGACAACTCTTAATTTTCCCTCTGTTTTGGTCCCTTTAGTAGGTCTAGTATTTCCGGCAATCGCAATGGCTTCTTTATTTCTTCATGTTCAAAAAAACAAGATTGTTTAGAGCCGAGGGCGCAAAATATTATCTTTTTTTTTTTTCAAAACTGACGCTTGTATCATAACACAGATATCCATTTAGCTAAATATGGTATAAGAGGCTTCCGCCGAAAAACTCTTATGTCTCCAGAAAATACTATATTCTAGCTAGTTTCAAATAGACCCGAATCGGCGAATAGCTGAACTGTAAAGTTGGTCTATCTATATACATGTGGCTATCTTTAGTGAGTCATACGAAGGGTGTGTTATTAGTTTAGATCTAACCAATTTAATGAATTACTCCTAAAGGTTCACATCAAACTAGTGCTAGTTGATGCGAGTTACTTCGGAAATAAAAGGACTAAAGTCAAATTCATTTGGGGTATTCTCTCAATTCCAAAAAAAGCAACCGGATCAAGTATGAGTTGTCGATCAGAACATATATGGATAGAACCTATAACGGGGGCTCGAAAAACAAGTAATTTCTGCTGGGCTTTTATCCTTTTTTTAGGTTCATTAGGATTCTTGTTGGTTGGAACCTCGAGTTATCTTGGTAGAAATTTGATATCTTTATTTCCGTCTCAGCAAATAGTTTTTTTTCCACAAGGGATTGTGATGTCTTTCTATGGGATCGCGGGTCTTTTTATTAGCTCCTATTTGTGGTGCACAATTTCGTGGAATGTAGGTAGTGGTTATGATCGATTTGATAGAAAAGACGGAATAGTGTGTATCTTTCGTTGGGGATTCCCTGGAAAAAATCGTCGGGTCTTTCTCCGATTTCTTATAAAAGATATTCAGTCCGTCAGAATAGAAGTTAAAGAGGGTATTTATGCTCGTCGTGTCCTTTATATGGATATCAGAGGCCAGGGAGCCATTCCATTGACTCGTACTGATGAGAATTTTACTCCACGGGAAATGGAACAAAAAGCTGCTGAATTGGCTTATTTCTTGCGTGTACCTATTGAAGTATTTTAAGAAATCAGCTGAAAATTAATGCTTTAACGCAAGAATCATTCTATAACATATATAACATAACTTAATTGAGGTTTCTTCAGAACATTCATTCGAGTCAAAGCAGACATATATGGAACAAGTATAAAAAAACTTTTTGGGGGATCTTTTATATGTATCGAAATATACACAACTCAATTCAAAAAAAAATAAGAAAAAAAGAAAATCTCATAATCAACCATTTCGAAATAAGGAAATTCCCCCTTTTTAGTTGTTGGAATTGAAACTTGTAATAGAACTGATGCGTGAGAGAAATATTAGATTACATAGAGTCGACGAATGAGATGGGTTCATTAACAATTCACAGATGAAAAAATGGCAAAAAAGAAAGCATTCACTCCTCTTTTATATCTTGCGTCTATAGTATTTTTGCCCTGGTGGATTTCTCTCTCCTTTCAAAAAAGTCTGGAATCCTGGGTTACTAATTGGTGGAACACTAGGCAATCCGAAACTTTTTTGAATGATCTTGAAGAAAAGAGTATTCTAGAAAAATTCATAGAATTAGAGGAACTCCTCTTCTTAGAGGAAATGATCAAGGAATACTCGGAGACACATCTACAAAACCTTCGTATAGGAATTCACAAAGAAACAATCCAATTAATCAAGATACACAACGAGGGTCGTATTCATATGATTTTGCACTTCTCGACAAATATAATATGTTTCATTATTCTAAGTGGTTATTCTATTTTGGGTAATAAAGAACTCGTTATTCTTAACTCTTGGGCTCAAGAATTCCTATATAACTTAAGTGACACAATAAAAGCTTTTTCTCTTCTTTTATTAACTGATTTATGTATCGGATTTCATTCGCCCCATGGTTGGGAACTGATGATTGGCTTTGTCTACAAGGATTTTGGATTTGTTCATAATGATCAAATTATATCTGGCCTTGTTTCCACTTTTCCAGTCATTCTAGATACAATTTTAAAATATTGGATTTTCCGTTATTTAAATCGCGTATCTCCGTCACTTGTAGTGATTTATCATTCAATGAATGACTGAAAAATTATCTACCTAATCCAATTATAATGTTTCTTACTTTGCAGTTGTACATAAGCAAAGCATTGAAAATCGCTTTCTATTTCTACCCATCCCGCGGATTCCTCCTATATTACTATTAAT